GGATTCATGGGGAAAAGTGGAAGTGTCTTTATTTCCAAAATTTGTACTAATGGAACGGATCAGATTTCGTGCATTCTCCCCCATTTGATATTTCTTTTTTTTCAAAAAAGAAATCCTTTCGTTACTATTTCTGGTTGATAAAAGCAAATTTTTGTTAACTCCCTTTGGCTTTGGGGATTCTTTTCCCCATATAGATATTGAATAGAACGAACTACTTTTAGCGCCCCTGTCATTTTTACAATGAAGGCGTAAATATCCCTCAAAAGTAAGTAAATAGACCCGAAACATATAAAATGCAGTTAATCCCACTGTGAAACAAGCTATTATCGCAAAAATGGGTGAATATAACCAACTATCATTAAGAATCTCATCTTTGGACCAAAAACAAGCAAGAGGTGGAATACCACAAAGAGAAAGTGTACTTAATAAAAAAGTCATTTTTGTAATTGGCACATATTTTCTTAAACCACCCATAAGAACCATGTTTTGACTTTTTTCTGGAGAATATCCAACAAGGGGTTCCATTGAATGAATAATGGATCCGGATCCTAAAAACAACAATGCTTTCGAATAGGCATGGGTGATCAAATGGAATAAGGCAGCTCGATAAGAACCTATCCCTAAAGCTAACATAATATAACCCAATTGAGACATTGTCGAATAGGCTAAACTTCTCTTAATGTCTCTTTGAGCAAGAGCCAAAGTAGCCCCTAAAAATACCGTTATTACACCTATCAAAGAAATAAGATTCATTATGTAAGGTATGACTGTGAAAAGAGGAAAAAGTCTAGCGACAAGAAAAATTCCCGCAGCTACCATGGTAGCTGCATGTATAAGAGCCGAAATAGGAGTAGGCCCCTCCATTGCATCAGGTAACCATACATGAAGGGGGAATTGTGCAGATTTAGCAACTGAACCGAGAAATAATAGAGAGGCACACAGAGTCGCAAATAAAAAATTGACCCCATCATTATGGATCAAGTTATTGAAAATTTCGAACAAATCCCTAAATTCGAAACTGCCTGTTATCCAATAAAAACCTAAGATTCCTAATAATAAACCAAAATCCCCTACACGATTAGTTACAAACGCTTTTTGACAAGCATTGGCCGCAATTGGTCGTGTGAACCAAAATCCTATTAATAGGTAGGAGCACATTCCCACGAGTTCCCAAAAAATATAAATTTGTATCAAATTAGAGCTAGTAACTAATCCCAACATGGAAGCATTGAAAAAACTCATATAAGCAAAAAATCTCAAATACCCTTGATCGTGAGACATATAATTGTCACTATAAATAAGAACCATTATTCCAACAGTAGTGATTAGTATTGACATAATAGAAGTAAGTGAGTCGATCAAGTAGCCAAACTCTAAGGAAAAATCATTATTGATGGTCCAAGACCATAGATATTGATAAGTGGAACCCCCATTTATTTGTTGAATAGCTAGATCGGCCGAAAACCCCAGCGCTATGCTTAGCAATGCAACACTAGGAAAAGCCAACACACGGCGAATGTTTTTTGTTGCGGTCGGAACAAGCAGAAGTCCCAATCCTATTAATATAGTAACTGGAAGTGGAATGAAAGGTATGATCCATGCATATTGATATGTATGTTCCATAAAATAAAACCTTTTTTTTTTATTTAATTGTTTCCGATTCACCAGCTTTTATTTCATTAAGAGAACTCAAATATGAAATATGATTTGAAATCATTAATTATTTTGATTCTTTAACCAGATATTTAAAATATTCCAATTATTCGAATTGAGAAGTTGCATTTCCTCAAATAACCAAATTACTATTTTAATTTGACTATTAATGCTTAGTAATTAAAATTAATAAGATATTTATTAACATATAGAACAGAGTATGAGATTTTCAATCATTCTAATACTACGGCGATTTATATCCATATAGTAAGACATAATTCTATCAAAAAAAAAATACTTGATTCTGGAATATAGCATTTGCCAATAACTCGATCTTTATTAGATCGAGTTATTTTAGTTAGTTTAGTACTAGTTACTAACTAATTCATTGTGGAACTGATTGATTAGCTTTTATTCCAATAAAATAAACTTATGTTTATTAGAAATCCTATAATACTCGTTATTTTGCATAAAACTTAAATAAGGGATTACTCAAATTAATATTCTTTTTCTTTATCTTTATCAATAAATTTTATTAGTCTTTATTTAATATTAATAATTATGGATACTCCACTTTCGAGATTGATTAAATTTATTAATTAATAGATAATAGAAAATGTTACATTATTGTTTTCTTAAATTAGATATAGGTAAGTATAGGTAAGGGTTCTGCTCTTATCTTAAACTTTTCTTTTTTATTTTTTTTTTATCCCGAGTGATACTATATTGATGTACATGTATCCATATTTTTGATGTAATCAAATCCAGAAGGTATTCGCTATAGAATAAATATAGATAATGAATAGAAAGATAGAAAGAACGATCCTTTTTGAGCAATACATGTCTTTCACATCCAACTATCTAAATGAGTCACTTTTTTATTTTAAGATGGCAGTTCCAAAGAAACGTACTTCTATGTCAAAGAAGCGTATTCGTAGAAATATTTGGAAAAAAAGAGGTTATTGGGCCAGGGAAAAGGCTTTATCCCTAGCTAAATCGATTTCTACTGGGCATTCAAAAAGTTTTTTTGTGCGACAATAACAATAATAAGGCCTTGGAATACAATACTCTAAATCAATATCACTCGATGAATTGGATGATTTACAATATACAATAGAAAATTAATAATTTACATTAACTAATGTTTTGAACTCATCCATATGAGATAGAACCCGATATTTTATTTTCGCATGTAGAAAACGAATTCCATTTTTCTGTCTAACGGGAGTCTAAAAACGGGACTCTTTTTTTTTTTCAAACTTCAAACAAAAGCAGTTACATACAAGATAAGGATTTCACTTTTTATGTTTTTATAATTCACGAGATGGGGATTGTCATTTTCCCCATCACTTCACTTGTTTTTTTTTTTTTTTTTTNCGCATGCATTAAATCAGATAAACGGAAAATGAATTATACAGAAATAGATTGGAAAAGGAAATTCTTAGTTATATATGTGGACTAAGGACATAATCATCTAAATCCAACTGTTCCGGGAAAACTTATACTACATGAAATCCCATTGTTAAAACTGATAACATATCATAATACTAAGCTAAGTATTATTGAACGTTCAAATAAATATTTGAACAATTTTTTTTTATTCAACCATTCCTTTCTAATATTAATATTTCGGAAAATAAATAACATTGATTGCATCGACGAATGAATCTAATATGGGCTATTATTATTTCGATCAAGCCGCCATGGTGAAATTGGTAGACACGCTGCTCTTAGGAAGCAGTGCCAGAGCATCTCGGTTCGAATCCGAGTGGCGGCATTCTCTAAAAGGGCACAATAGATCCTATACTGAATTCAATTCCGGATTTCTATAATTGAAAACCCCCTTTTCTTTTTTTTAATCGTTTTTTATGATATTTGATACTTTAGAACATATATTAACTCACATCTCTTTTTCGATCATTTCAATTGTCATTACGATTCATTTAATGAAATTACTAGTTCATGAAATCGTAGGACTATGTGATTCGTCAGAAAAAGGTATGATAGTTACTTTTTTCTGTATAACAGGATTATTAGTTACTCGTTGGATTTATTCGAGACATTTCCCATTAAATGATTTATATGGATCATTAATGTTCCTTTCGTGGAGTTTCTCCATTTTTCATATGGTTTCGAAAATACGGAACCATAAAAATGATTTAAGCGCAATAACAGCTCCAGGTACTATTTTGACTCAAGGCTTTGCCACTTCGGGGCTTTTAACTGAAATGCATCAATCCGCAATATTAGTGCCTGCTCTACAATCCCAGTGGTTAATGATGCACGTGAGTATGATGTTATTGAGCTACGCAGCTCTTTTATGCGGATCGTTATTATCAGTAGCTCTTTTAGTCATTACACTTAGAAAAAACATAGATATTCTTTATAAAAATAAGAATTTACTAATTGGATCATTTTATTTTGATGAGATACAATACTTAAATGAAAAAGGAAGTGTTTTACAAAGCACCTCCTTTCTTTCATTTAGAAATTATCACAAGTATCAATTTACTCGACGGTTGGATCATTGGAGTTATCGTGTTATTAGTCTAGGATTTACTTTTTTAACCATAGGTATTCTTTCGGGAGCAGTATGGGCTAATGAGGCATGGGGATCTTATTGGAATTGGGACCCTAAGGAAACTTGGGCATTTATTACTTGGACCATATTCGCAATTTATTTACATACTAGAACGGCTCAAAGTTTGCAAGGTGTGAATTCCGCAATTGTGGCTTCTGCGGGATTTCTTATAATTTGGATATGTTATTTCGGGGTCAATCTATTAGGGGTAGGACTACATAGTTATGGTTCATTCACATTAACATCTAATTGAAGAAAAAGCTTGAAGAGTCCATAGTGGTCCCCTTAGATAGCGAAAGTTTTTCGAGTTTTTGAGAACCATTACATTGGTTCTCAAAAACTCCGGATGTTTCTGATTACAATTCAAAACCACTTCACTCTTTTTCTTTTGATTTTTTCATTTATATTTATAGAAAATCAAATGATTTTTTAAATCAAAGGAGTTTTTGACGTCTTATTCTATCTAATTATTTATAAAATATTTAGATAGAATAGCTTCGACCTTGTCAACTGATAACGAGAGAACGAAATCAGGATAAAGACCAATACCTATTACAGGTAAAAAGATACAGGTCGAAATAAATAATTCTCGTGGTCCAGAATCAAAAAAATAAGAGTTTGTAACATTGAAAAGCTTGTATCCATAGAACATCTGGCGTAACATAGATAATGAATAAATAGGAGTTAATATAATTCCAATAACCATTACAAAAGTAATTAGTATTTTGGGAATTATAAAATATTTAGAGCTAGTAATTATTCCAAAAAAAACGAATAACTCCGAAGCAAAACCACTCATTCCCGGCAATGCAAGAGAAGCCATAGAAAAACTACTGAACATGGTAAATATTTTTGGCATTGGGATCGCAATTCCGCCCATTTCGTCGAGATAAACAAGACGTATTCGATCATAACTCGTTCCCGCCAAGAAAAAAAGTGCAGCACCAATAAATCCATGAGAGATTATTTGTAAAATGGCTCCGTTGAGTCCCGTATCGGTTATGGAACCAATTCCTATAATTATGAAACCCATATGAGATACGGAAGAATAGGCTATTCTCTTTTTTAAATTGCCTTGACCAGGAGAAGTTGAAGCTGCATAGATTATTTGAATTGCTCCTACTATCATCAACCATGGAGAAAATATAGAATGAGCATGGGGTAATAATTCCATATTGATCCGAATCAATCCATATGCTCCCATTTTTAATAAGATTCCGGCTAGAAGCATACATGTACTGTAATGTGCTTCCCCATGGGTATCTGGTAACCATGTATGTAGGGGTATAATCGGTGATTTGACAGCATAAGCAATAAGGAAGCCCAAATAGAATATTATTTCCAATGCCGCGGGATATGATTGATTAGCTGATGTTTCAAAATTAAATGTTGGGTCATTCGACCCGTATAAACCCATACCTGGAACTCCTATTAAAAGAAAAATGGAACCCCCTGCAGTGTACAAAATGAACTTTGTAGCTGAGTACAAACGTTTCTTACCCCCCCACATGGATAGAAGTAGGTAAACAGGAATTAATTCTAACTCCCACATGACGAAAAAAAGTAAAAGGTCTCGAGAGGAAAATAATCCTATTTGACCACTGTACATTGCTAACATAAGGAAATGGAACAATCGAGAATCCCGAGTAATTGGCCAAGCCGCTAAGGTAGCTAAAGTAGTAATGAATCCCGTTAGTAAAATGGGTCCTATGGAAAGTCCATCAATTCCCAGTCTCCAGTGAAAATAAAAAATATTTATCCATTTATAATCCTCCTCCAATTGGATTAATTGGTCGTCGAATTGGAAATGATAACAGAATGCATAGGTTGTTAGAAGCAGCTCTAAAAAGCATATACACATAGTATACCATCTAACCCCCTTATTCCCCCTATGAGGGAGAAAAAAAATTAACAAACCCGCGGATATCGGCAAAATAACAATTATTGTTAACCAAGGAAAATAGCTCGTGGTAAAGACAAGATAGACTTTGACCAGAAAGACCCGCCCCCAGAATAATATATTCTATTTTCCCGAGTACGGGTCTTTGTCGGTAAAGAGGAATCAAATGTATTCAAGTGGAGTTTTCTAGAACGTATCAATAAGCTAGACCCATACTGCGAGTTGTCTCATGCCATAAATAAACCCGGACGCTCAAGAAATCCGTTGGACAAGCGGATTCACATCTTTTACAACCTACGCAGTCCTCCGTTCTTGGAGCAGAAGCTATTTGCTTAGCTTTACAGCCGTCCCAAGGTATCATTTCCAATACATCTGTGGGACACGCTCGTACACATTGAGTACATCCTATACAGGTATCATAAATCTTTACTGAATGTGACATTGGATATATAAAGTTTTTTAATATTATTATTTTATTATTAATTTGATTTTCGATCTGGTAAAAAAAGAAGTAGTAAATAAATCATGTATTCTAGACACCAGACGAATCAGTGGGTTACCTGAATTTGTTTTTTTATAATCAATAGATTTCTGGATCTGTTCATGAGAAAGAGCCAAGATACTTTGATTTCTTACGTTTTGGCAAACATGAATTAGTTAGACATGTTAATTCTAATTTTAGAATTAGATAAATTCTATCTATCTATCCATATTCTATCCATATATATATATTATATATAGAATATATAGAAGGATATCTGTGTTTATTTATATCTATATCATTACGACTACGATTATTTATTCAACAAATTTGATTGATTGATACGAGTTGATTTTCTGTTACGATGGATTGACGAAACAATAGCCGGTCCAATAGCTGCTTCAGCGGCGGCAATAGCTATAACAAAGATCGATAAAATGTCTCCTTTTAATTGACGACTATCAAATAAATCAGAAAATGTTACGAGATTTAGATTAACCGCATTCAGTATAAGCTCAAGGCACATAAGTGCTCTAACCATGTTTCGACTTGTGATCAATCCATAAATACCGATAGAAAATAAATAGGCACTCAAAACAAGTCCATGTTCGAGCATCATTGACTAACTCCTCATCAATCTCGATTCATTTCAATATGAACAACAATTTTTTAACCGATTTGATTGACTCGAATATAACAAGTGCGTAACAAACGAAAGCATTGGCAATGGATAGAACTAAACCATTTATTATTTGACATTCCATATGAACAAAAATAGAATTGAAGGAAAATAGATGTACTAACAATAAGCAATAAGGCAGAACAAGGCCTCGGCCTTATTTATTTTTATTTTTTTTTCTTTGATTTTTTATTTCTAATCCTAACTATTTTTTACTGACGAGCCATAGCAATTGCACCTATCAAAGCAACTAAAAGAATTATAGAAACAAGTTCAAATGGAAGATAAAAATCCGTTGATAAATGAATCCCAATTTGTTGAACGTTACTTATCAGGTCCTGTTCTATAATCTGGCTTGATCTTGTAGTCCAAATAATCCCGTACCACGACGTATCTAAGATAGTCGTAATTAATGAAAACAAAATACTTGTACAAACCAGTGAAGTAACCCCATCCCCAACGGTCCAAAGAGAGAAATAATTGGAATATTCTGAACCTTTCATGAACATCACGGCAAATATGATTAAGACATTTACGGCCCCCACGTAAATGAGGAGCTGTGCAGCAGCTACAAAATAGGAGTTAGATGGAATATAGAATAAGGCTATAGAAACAAGAACCAATCCCAAAGAAAAGGCAGACAAAATTGGACTCGTAAGTAATACCACTCCGAGACTTCCTAATATAAGTCCTGATCCCAGAAATACTAAAAGAATATCATGTATTGGTCCAGGTAAATCCATTATGCGTAAAATAAGAGAAAAATTAAGTAGAAATATTTCATGACCTTACTGACCGGGCCAGGAAAAGGGGGTTACCCTATTTTTTTTTCTTGTCTATGATGATACGTTCTTAATTGAATTAAATCTTATCTTAATGGGATGTGGATTGACGTAGATACTGTTATTGGACCAATCCCACTTCTGTATCTGAAAGTGAAAGTGTAGTTCGGAATTGTATATTTCGAAATAACCACAGATATATGAATTCCATTTTCAATTCAAATAAAGCCATGATTCCCACAAAACAAATCAGTAGTTATATTTATGATTTGTGGTTACTGCCGAACCAAAATGAAAGAACCCTGATCAAAACAGAATCTTAGTAATTTGGTAATTTTGGTAATCATTATCATTATTGAAAAAGGAAAAGGGGTTTAGTTTATTCGCGGCTATTTTTATTTATTTGAGTGGAATTCATATTCATAATTGTTTGTTTGAATTGTGTAATCCCCCATTATTGACACTGGTAGACGACCCAAAGCAATTTGATTATAATTCAATTCGTGACGATCATAAGTAGAAAGTTCATATTCCTCAGTCATTGATAAACAATTTGTTGGACAATACTCGACGCAGTTGCCACAAAATATACAGATTCCAAAATCAATACTATAATTAAGCAGCCGTTTCTTTCTAATATCTGTTTCCAATCTCCAATCAACAACAGGTAAATCTATGGGACATACACGAACACATACTTCGCAAGCAATACATTTATCAAATTCAAAGTGGATTCGACCGCGGAAACGCTCTGATGTGATCAATCTTTCATAAGGGTATTGAATAGTTACAGGTAAACGATTCGCGTGGGATAAAGTAATCATGAAACTTTGACCAATGTACCTTGCAGCTCGTACTGTTTGTTGACCATAATTCATGAACCCGGTCACCATAGGGAACATATCGTGGATATCCATGAATAATTTGATGTTTCTTTCTCTTGCTTGAGAGAGGTTATGAACCTAGAATTTCATATTCTGTTACAGCGAAAGGCGTTGGAAAGAAGTTGTCAATAATAGATTACCTAGAGAAACAGGTAAAAGAAATTTCCATCCAAGATTTAATAGTTGGTCCATTCTCATCCTAGGTAAAGTCCACCTTGTTGTGATAGGAATGAACAGGAACAAATAAGCTTTAGCTAACGTAATGAAGATACTAATTGTCGTTCCGAAGACCCCACCAGGTTTATTTATTCCGAAAAGCTTCGGAATGAATATGTACGGAATAGAGGAATTCCACCCCCCCAAGTACAGAACTGTTACAAATAATGAAGAAACTAGTAGATTTAGGTAAGACGCAATGTAAAATAAACCAAATTTTATACCCGAATATTCGGTTTGATAACCTGCTACTAATTCCTCTTCCGCTTCTGGTAAATCAAAGGGTAATCTCTCACATTCTGCTAGGGAAGAAACTAGAAAAACTATAAACCCTATGGGTTGGCGCCAAAGATTCCACCCCAAAAAACCATATTTAGACTGTGCCTCAACTATATCAATCGTACTTGAACTGTTAGATAATTATAGTCGATGATAACATCACTGTTCCTATCGCTATTCCAGAACCGTACATGAGACCTCCGCTTCATACGGCTCCTCGATGGCCACAAATAAATTTAAGGACTGACTTGGTATTACCCCGGCTTGCTTTTTTTGTGGAGTAGCTAGAGTAAAGATGCATCGGGGAGTCCCTAATTAAACCAATGGAATTCTGTCTGCTATAATAACAAATAAAAGTGCTTCGGAATTGATCTCATCCTTATTTTTTTTTTTTATGCAAATTAAAAAATTTTTCTTTGTTCAGCAATAACTGAATCCTTCAATAAAATATGTGCTGTATCGGTAAAAATTTCGACCCATAGATATAGATTGCGCGATTACGAAAAATAATTAGACCCCGCACCAATTCATGAATCCTGATAAGAATTCCATTCCATCTATATAACTATATATATGTAGATCAGAAAAAGAAAGAATAAAAAAAGATCTCTTATCATTTTAATTTTTCCTATTGCATTCCATTTCTTTCGTTCCTGTTCTTCTTTCTCAGAAGGGGATTCTAAAAAATAAAGGATTATTTCGTTCCCAATAGTTATTTCTTTAATTAGTGGGTAGGAGTATACTCTGGATCGGAATCATCGGGAAGTACTCCTTGATCATTTCTACCAACGTAAAGCCCTCATTATGATTCCTTTCATGCAAAAATATCTCTTTGGATACCTTACATTATTTCCATTACTAATCCTTTGCGTATCTTAGTGTTCCTAACCACCCACCCTTTTTTGATTGATTCAAAATATGGATAAAATTGTAAAAACCCATACAATTGATCTTTTTTTTGTACCCGCTTCAAGCCATGATGACTAATCATCCAATCTTGGGGTAAACAGTTTACGCTGCTTATGTTTACTTCTACCTTACTCTCGTACATAGGGAATGAGAATCAATCTTATTACTGCAAATTAATAAACAGTTTTGTTTCACTCATATAACTATCTGGTTTAGCTCATCGACCCAAGTGATGAATAAAGAAAAGTGAAGATATTTATACAATCAGTACATTCAATCTTCTTTCCTAAAACAAGTGGGTAAGGTAAAGTTGATGTTCCAACGAATCACACGTAGAGATATTGATAACACACATAGAGTTAATGGTATTTCATAACTAATCGATTGAGCAGCAGCTCGTAGACCACCTGAAAAGGAATATTTATTATTCGATCCATATCCTGACATAAGAAGTCCAATAGGGACAATACTGGAAATGGCGATCCAGAAAAAAACACCTATACTGAGATCGGCCAGAACAAGGCGATACCCAAAAGGAATTACTGAATAACTAAAAAAAATGGATATGGCCGCTATAGACGGGCCGATACTGAATAAACGAATATCCCCCCTAGATGGGAGAAGATCCTCTTTCAAAAGTAGCTTAGTCCCATCCGCTAGAGCTTGAAGAATTCCCAAAGGACCGGCGTATTCAAGCCCAATACGTTGTTGTAATGCTGCAGATATTTCTCTTTCTAACCACACAATCACGAGTACTCCTATTGTGATTCCTGATACAGGAGTAAAAATAGGGACAAGCGCCCATATGAGGCTATAGACTTCTTCTAAATACTCCGATCTGGAAAAAGAATTGATAGCTTGTATTTCTGTCGTATCAATTGTCATTTCAACGATCAACCTCTCCCATAATGATATCTATACTACCTAGTATCGTCATGATATCAGCCAATTTCATTCTTTTAACTAACTGAGGAAGAATTTGCAAATTGATGAAACCGGGTGGACGAATTTTCCATCTCCAAGGAAAAACACTATTATCTCCTATCAAAAAAATTCCTAATTCTCCCTTGGGGGCTTCTACTCTTACATAAAGTTCTTGCTTCGACAATTCAAAAGCGGGTGAAGGTTTTTTACTAATGAATCGATAATCAAAATCATTCCATTCGGAATGGCGCCCTCCATCAAAGCGTCGCACTTCTAAATTCTCATAGGCCCCTCCCGGAATTCCTTCTATAGCTCGTTGAATAATTTTTACAGATTCCGTCATTTCACCGATTCGCACTAAATAACGAGCTAATGAGTCTCCTTCTTTTTGCCACTGGACCTCCCAATCGAATTCATCGTAACACTCATAATGATCAACTTTACGAAGATCCCATTGGATTCCGGAAGCTCGTAACATTGGTCCTGATAAACCCCAATTTATTGCTTCTTCTCCACCAATAATGCCTACTCCTTCAACTCGTTGCAAAAAAATGGGATTCCGCGTAATAAGTTTTTGATATTCCACTACCTCTGTTAAAAAATAATCGCAGAAATCCAAACATTTATCTATCCAACCATAAGGTAGATCAGAAGCTACTCCTCCGATACGGAAGTAATTGTGCATCATTCGCATACCTGTGGCAGCTTCAAATAGATCATATAGCAATTCCCTTTCTCTTAAAATATAGAAGAAAGGAGTTTGTGCACCGATATCCGCCATAAAAGGCCCAAGCCATAACAAATGAGAAGCTATACGACTCAACTCCAGCATAATTACTCTGATATAGCTAGCTCTTTTAGGTACTTGAATATTTCCCAACTGTTCTGGTCCATTTACCGTTATTGCTTCCGTGAACATAGTTGCTAAATAATCCCAACGTGTTACATAAGGCAGATATTGTATAATTGTTCGGTTTTCCGCAATTTTTTCCATTCCTCTATGTAAATAACCTAATACGGGTTCACAGTCAATAACATCTTCACCATCCAGAGTAACGATGAGTCGAAGAACACCATGCATTGATGGGTGGTGAGGACCCATATTGACTATCATGAGGTCTTTTCTTGTAGCCGGTACAGTCATATGTTTTCTTCCCCGATTCATTATTCCATGAATTACCGAAAACAAAACGAGGTTCATCAAAATTCAAGATCTAATACTAATAAACCAAAAAATTCAAATGAATCCCCAATCCTCAAATTAACGCGGTTTTGGCTCCCGAATATTAAGCTGACCAATTAATTCCTTATAACGTACTCTATTTTTTTTTGACAAATAAGCCAGCAGCCGTTGACGTTTTCCCAAAATCTTCCGCAGACCTCTCTGAGAGAAATAGTCTTTTCTGTGCAATTCTAGATGTGAAGTAAGTCTACGTATCTTATTAGTAAAATTGAATACTTGAAATTCAACGGATCCCCTGTTTTTTCCTTTTTCTTCTTGCGGAATAACTGAGATGAATGAACTTTTTATCATAAAAATAATTCTTCTCTTTCTTTTTTTCTTTCTTTTTCACAAATATGGGTTTTACCGGTCAGGAATAATATAATAATAATGACAGTTATTTCAATCTTTCAATCTGGTACACACAGGAATCCAGATTTATTCATATAGTACTTTGTTTTTTATCAAAAAAACAATTTAATAAATCCAATTTCATTTGTAATTTGATTCGGATACGAAAGCATGTTACATTTTTGCACCCACGAAATAGAAAATGATTTTGGCCTAAGAAGATTCCGCCGATTCATTCCTAGATCCAATTAATACGTTATTGAATTACTATTACTATCATGTATCAGAATGGAATGGAAGACAGCGTGCATGTAAATACGTCTGTCCTAGTCTACCGGATGTGAGCGTGATATATAGAAAAATAAAATATACCATCAAAAATAAAAATATATCATCAAATAATTCTGTATCGTGGGTACATATGTATCCTTAACATACTGAAACGACTACTATTATTGGTATCAAACCAATAGCGATTCATACAAGCTAAATCTTCTAATCGATAATTGGGCCAAAGAAACAATTTAAATTGAATGCATTTATTTGTATCTGTATCAAGATACTTATTCTCATCTAAAAATTGCACACAATTTTTTATGTTATTCCCGTTGCAAAGTACTGTATTTCTATCCACAACATTCCCATTTCCGGAATTTAAATCCATTAGAATTCTTAATTCTCTACGACGTACAGGAGATAGAATATTTTCAGGAATAAAAAGTGAATCATAATGATTTTCGTCTCCATTCCCAAGCGTTTTTCTATCTTGTGCAATAGATCCATCGAAATTATTCTCATCAACATATTTCCTTTTTCGGAATCTTCGATTTGTTTTGTGCTTACTCTTATGGGCCAATGAAATACTTATGGTTTGATACATAAGAAATTGCCCATCCCGTTTTAGAGACAGACGAACCGGTTTGATAATGAATATTCCCTTTCTTATCAATTCTGTAATTGTTAGCTCCTTATCAATCAGCATTACATCCAGGCGCATTTCTCCTCTTTCAATAGAGGATATAGCAATTTCACTTGGATTTATCAGTCTAAGCAGGAAACAATATACCTTAACATTATTGATTATTCTTTGATTCAGAGGTTCATCCCATCTCAATTGAAAAAGCAAATACTTTTTCAGGAGAAAATCAAGTTCTGCCTCCTTCTTGCTTTTAGATTTCCTTTTCTTTTTACGTTTTTTATTTTTAATGTCTGATTCGGTTTCCGCGTAATCCTTTTCAAAATCTTTTTTTTTGTTTCGTGCATCTGATCCAAGATTCTTTTGGTTTCGTGGATCTGATCCAAAATCTTCTTGGCCCCGCTGTTCTTTTTCTTCTTGATTTCGATTCTCTAATTCAAGATATTCTTCTTTTTGATTGGATGATATACGAAGACTCTCTTTTTGATTTCCATTGATATTTCTACTAATATTTTGATTTCCATTAAAATAAAAAAAAAGTAATTGGATTGGTATAATCCAGGGTTTAATCCTATATGCATCATAAAGCAGTCTAAATTCTTGGAAGAACCAAGGTTCCAGATTCGGTATGGGACCATATAACACGTCTTCATTCATTCCCATCCAATCAAAAAAAAAACCTTTTTTATTGGATGGGTTAATCTTTTGATCAATCGTGAGATTGAGATAAAAAAGATCCTTTTTCTCAATTATTTTAGAATCATTAGTTCTCGTCTTAGTATCTTTGCTAATGTTAGTCCTCGCGCCCATGTTAGTCCTGGTTTCAATATCGAGATTTTTTTTAAGACAAAAATTTAGAATTCCGCACTCAAAATATTTTCGATCCAGATTTTGACCTGTATCAATAATACACTCTTTCCCTAAATAATCACTACTAGCTGTACTCCCTAATACATAAAATAATTCGAGTTTAGGTGTGTGGTAATTATATGAAATCTTTCGTCCCTCATTTACCTGTAAAGGGGACCCATAAATATATGGGTTCTTTCTATCCTCATAATTAATATACTTATGTGCTAAAAGAACATATCTGTACTGTTTTTTATTTTTACTCGACAATGAATTCTTTCCATAAGAATTTTCATTCTTGTAATGAATGAATCGGTTTTTTTCATATGAATCTAAAAATTTTAAGTCTTTATTTTGAATCGTGCGGTGTTGATTGACTCTATTTCGCCATTTTTGCGGTACTAATCTGGACCATCTAGTCTGAGATAAATTGTATTGATAATGACCTCTTAACCAGTCTTTCCATTCATTGATTCCAGAATTCTGAAGTTTTTTACGCCTTGTTTTTGAATCAGATACTTCTCGTGTGACCTTTATTCTATCCTTGAAAAAGGTGTATGCTCCATGATATTGAAGTGCAGATCCCAAGGGATCCTTGTTAATAACTTGAATTTGTGATAATTTGTAAAATACATATCCTTGGGATAAGGAAGATAAGTCACAATAAGTCTTTGAATGTTTATTACTAATATTAGAAAGCGACTTTTTTACAGTCGAAATAAAGTGAATTGCATTTTGGTTCGTTTCATCAATTACTTCTTGATTTGTTTCATCATTGTAAATGTATTTATTGAGAGTTTTTTTTATTGATTCAAGTAAAAGTTGTGCATTTCTTCTGGGAATGTTAATAGTAGATAGACGGATACCAATGTATATTCTTTCAACGAAAGATTTCATAAAATAGTGCCATTTGCGTATTAATCGCGCACTTCTTTTTTTTGATATCCACAAAATATCTTTCAAAAACTCCCATCTTTTATTATCACAACTCGTCTTGTTAGAAATAAGATTTATATCTGGAGTTCCTATTTTTTTTTTCTTGTCCTCCATGATTCTTTCAATTTGATCTCTAATTGTGATTGTACTATCAGCCAGATCTTTGATTTTTTTTTCTGTGAGTGAATAATTTGTCCAATCCATGGATCTAATTTGAATGATCGATTCATCGGTAATCTTATTACTGATTATAGAATATTTTCTATTTTCATTCGGTTCATATACTTTCCTCAATCCGAATAATAAAATGGGGTTTACTTTTTCAAGTTCTTTTATTATTCTTTTCATTTTTATTATTCTTTTAATAAGGAGAATTCTTTTGATAACCCCACTTGTTTTTTCTTTTGCAAATTTGATAAACCTTTTTTTTTTTTTTTTAAAAACTTTTAGAACTAGAAAACATTTATTTTTCAACTTTGTCATTTTTTTTTCAAATTCTTTACAAACGGGTTTAAAAAAATAAGGTCGTTTTCGGGGAGAACCAAAGGGTAGTTCAGCTTCCATTCCCCAGATTGTTAAAAAAGAAAAATTGTCTCTTTTTCCTTTCTTTTTTATTGGACTTCCAAGGGGGGGTCTTACCTTATTGCGCCAAGGTTTCAGACAGAAAGGAAATAGGATTTTTATCTGAATACCATCTGTTAACCAGTTTTTTGGAAATTCTGTTTCTGATAATTGAACACCATTATAGGTGCATTTAACGTGCATTTCTCTATTCCAGTCTTTAAAATCTTCGTACCACTCGGGGGATTGAAATAATAGCATACGGCCGAGATTTTTAGCTATTATTAATGAGGGCAGTACGATGTATTTTCTAAGAATTGATTGGGTTACTAACATCGAACCCCTTATTGCTTGAGCAAATAGAATACTATCCCAAGTTTCTGCTATTGCTATCCGTTCATTCTCCTTTTTTTTCTCCTCCTTGTTTTTGCCCTTTTCTTTTGCCTCCTTCTGCTTAGAATCTTCATAATCTGAAGTTTTTAATTCCAGGCTTTCCCCCGTCCGATTCCTAAAGATTGGGTTCATCATTTCGGAGATATCAAAATAAAAAAAAAATGTTTTGTCTATTCTGTCCAAAAAAAGCGGGGAATGCACGTTTCCTTGAAACATTTCCCAAATAGTTGTTTTACGTCTTTGAGCACGCATGGATCCTTTGATTAGGTCCCGGCGAAAATCCGGTTGTTGTGAGTAGCGTATCAAAGCCACCTCTTCCGCTTGATCACTATTGCTACCGGCACTGATACTAGTATCAGTACCGGTATTTTCATCGTCATCACTATAAATTACCACACGTTTGGCTTTTCTTGAACGAATCCCAGGATCCTCTGTCGTTTCTTCCTCATTTTGCTCCTCTTGCTCTTGTTCTTCCAATTCATCGATCAATTTATATGACCATCGAGGCACTTTTTTAGTGATTTTCTGTACCCCAATGGGGTTTTTTCTAATTGTTTCATCAGTTAAATCAGTTGTAACTGCATCAAATAGAAATTTCAAGCATTTCATTTCATTTTTTGACCCAAGCCATCGTTGTTCGGCTAATAAAGCAAGTCCCCTCCAATTTGAACTAGGTGTTGATTCCTCAGGCAAATCATTGATTGAGGTAAAGGAATGATTAATGTCTGTCGATAATAATTCTCCATTAAACAAATCCATTTTTTGTTCCAATTCTCGGTAATTTTTAGTTTTAGGGAGCATATCGTAGATTTTCTTTATCCAAATCATTCCTATGGAATCCTCTGTCAAAGTCATTGAATCATTCATGATTGAACGTGAATAACCCTTTTTAATAGTTCCGCGATATGGTCCGTTGAAAAACGGATCATATAGTTTAGGCAAGCATTCTTGTTTGTTCTCATCATTGCACAATCGGATCCTTTT